AAGGAGAGGCTGATTTGAGGTGGGCATTAAAATTTATAATTATTTTTAGAATTAATGAAGGTTGGTTTCAGATCTAGGGGGATGGATGTCTAAGGAAAATTGAATCATTAAAGTAGTAGGTTTGTATCAAGTGGTGGGAGAAACCAGGTTAAATCGATGAGATTTGAGAGTTTGTTGAGATCTCTTAGTGATGTCAGCATAGGCTTAATCTTAGTTGCGTCAATTGTGCACTTGTTCTTGTTTTTGGGGTTTGGCAAGATATTAATAGTTGTACGAAGCGCTAGGATTTAACGGGGGGAGGGGGGGGTTTGGTAAGCCTATCAACTTAATGGGGGTGGGTGCGCGCTGTGTGTACGCTGTGTGTACGCTGTGTGTACGCTGTGTGTACGCTGTGTGTACGCTGTGTGTACGCTGCGTGTACGCTGTGTGTACGCTGTGTGTACGCTGCGTGTACGCTGTGTGTACGCTGCGTGTACGCTGCGTGTACGCTGTGTGTACGCTGCGTGTACGCTGTGTGTACGCTGTGTGTACGCTGCGTGTACGCTGTGTGTACGCTGCGTGTACGCTGTGTGTAAAGTCTAATGTCCTGTAACCATTGACTGAATAACACCCCACGTGTGGGTTAGATTCTAGAGGAGATATAAACTTCACTTCCATTGGCAACTTCTTTCATGTCAGACTAATACTTATGTCCTGAACCATTGACTTTTTTCACCCCTTGATTCCGATGCTCTCCCCTCGCATAGGCTTAACTGTAAGTCCAGCTACAATTTATTTGGTTGCGTTAAGGCCTTTGACGGCCGTAGCTGAGTCCAAGCATACCCCTAAAAATTAAAGATACCAGAGGCATGACACCACAGTTATGTGTCGGCATGGGCTGATTAGTCACTAACCCATCGAGATGTCTTATTTAAGAGGAAAGAATAGGCGATTTTAGGTGAGATGGCCCTGAAGAAAGAACCAGATGTCGTTTACTCCCCAGTCCTAGAAACCCCCACGGTTAATGGGCCCGGGGCGAGAAGAGGGATCCTTCTCGCAAGGGTTGCTGGTTTCACGTGAGTTGGTAGTCAAGAGATAACCTATTGGAGGTGATATGCGTGTTGTCGAGGATTGATTTGACTTAATGTGGTATGTACGACCAATCACTATATGTACTATGTAATATCAAGCATTTAGGTTGGTAAAGGATATTCCTGTTCTCTATAGTGTTATGCACGACTTCAGTATATGTATAATGTACTGTCTTAGTTTTACTGTACTTGCTTATATGCATGGGGTAAATCATTAATGTATGATTATACATAGTATGTACTATGTAACTAATGTACTGGTCAATTATATGCACGAATGACATAGGGTGGGTGGTGGTTGGTTAATACTGGGGAGTTACAGGGGATTAGTCTAACTCCATTCATATATGGGTTCAAGGAATAGTTTAAGTAGAATTTCAGCTTTGGGTGCTGATGGTGGAACTTGGAGTTTCTTCCTTGAGCTGTGGGGGAGTGTTATTCCCCTTTTCTGGTTTACAAGACCAGGGTAATGTAATATACTACATAGACTCTTCATTTTAATAGATGGTTTTCTGCGATGCTTGCAAGTGGTATTAGGACTAGGATAATTAGAAAGTACAGGATAGAGGCTAGTTGTCCGATGATAATGAATGGGTGTTCGACAGGTTGGCCTCCAATTCAGGTTAGTGTAAGAAGGTCTGCTACCAGGAGTCAAAATAAGCATTGGCTTAGAGGTCGGAAAGTCATGCTGCGCTGTTTTGATGTGTGGAGTAGTGGGATGACAGCCAGGACAAGAATAGACAGTACTAGGGCTACAACTCCGCCGAGTTTGTTTGGGATTGAGCGTAGGATTGCATATGCAAATAGGAAGTATCACTCTGGTTTAATATGGGGTGGGGTGTTAAGTGGGTTGGCTGGGGTGTAGTTGTCTGGGTCGCCTAGCAGATCGGGGGCGAATAGGACTAGGGATAGTAATGCTATTAGTATTAGCACGAGGCCTAGGATATCTTTAATGGTGTAGTAGGGGTGGAATGGGATTATATCCACATCGGATGGAATTCCAGTTGGGTTGTTTGAGCCTGTTTCGTGGAGAAAGAGTAGGTGGACTATAACTATAGCTGAGATAATGAAGGGGAGTAGAAAGTGTAGGGCGAAGAATCGGGTGAGTGTGGCTTTGTCGACTGAGAATCCTCCTCAGACCCATTCTACTAGGGTTGTTCCGATGTATGGAATGGCTGAGAGGAGGTTTGTGATGACTGTTGCTCCTCAGAAGGATATTTGGCCTCATGGAAGTACGTAGCCTATAAATGCTGTGGCTATGACGGCGAAGAGGAGAATAATTCCGATATTTCATGTTTCAGAGAATGTATAGGAGCCATAGTAGATTCCCCGTCCTACATGCAGAAATAGGCAGATAAAGAATATGGAGGCTCCGTTGGCATGAAGGTAGCGTAGGACTCAGCCGTAATTGACGTCTCGGCAGATATGGGTTACGGAGTAGAAGGCAGTGGCGGTGTCTGATGTGTAGTGTATGGCTAGGAATAGGCCTGTGAGGATTTGTACGGCTAGGCAGACTCCTAGTAGGGACCCGAAGTTTCATCAGGAGGAGATGCTTGATGGGGCTGGTAAGTCGATGAATGAGTCGTTGATAATCTTAAATAATGGGTGGGATTTACGAATGTTGGTCATTGGTGTTCTTATAGTTGAAATACAACGGTGATTTTTCATGTCATTGGTCGTGGTTAGATTCCATGTGAGAATAATGATGACATATATTGTATTCATTTTAAGTACTATTTTTGTTATTAGTTTTGTTGGGTTTTCTTCCAAGCCATCGCCTATTTATGGAGGGGTTGGGTTGATTGTTAGTGGTGGAGTTGGGTGTGGTATTGTGATAAGTTTTGGTGGGTCCTTTTTGGGGTTAATAGTGTTTTTGATTTACCTAGGGGGGATGTTGGTAGTGTTTGGTTATACCACTGCCATGGCTACGGAGCAGTATCCTGAAGTATGGGTCTCTAATAAGGTTGTAATGGGGGCCTTTATTTCTGGTCTGATCGTTGAGGCTGTGTTTGTTTTATGTGTATTAAATAGCGAAGAGTTAAAGGGTCTACTTGAGTTAAATGGTATGGGGGATTGGGTTATCTATAGTGTTGAAGATTCTGGGGTGTTTAGTAAGGAGGTGATGGGTGTGGCTGCCTTATATAGTTATGGGGTGTGGTTAGTTATTGTTACTGGGTGGTCTTTACTTCTTGGGGTGATTGTTGTTTTAGAGGTTACTCGTGGAGGATAAGTATAATCAGACTTAGGGTTAGTGTTAGGAGGAAAGAGAGGAAATATAGTTTGATTTGGCCTTTTTGGCTTGATACTAGGGTAGAGGTTTTTATTTGGACTAGGGAAATTGATTTGGGCAGGGCATTTTCTATTCAGGTGAGGTCTAATAGTAGGGAGGCTGTTTTTTGGCTGAGGGATAGGTTTATTTTGGGCATGAGACGATGTATTACGGTTGGGAAGTAGCCTAACATATTAGAGAACTTGAATGAGGCTGAAGGGTGTTTAAATTTTAGATTTTGTGTTGCTAGGCTTAGGTCTGTGGCAATGGTGAAGCCTAGGATTGTTACAGCTAGGGCGGTTATTTTTAGATACCATGGTATAGTTATTTGGGGTACGGTTATAGGGGGGATGGTATTAGTGATGAAAAAGCCGGCGAAGATGCTTCCAATTAGGAGGCGTTTAATGGAATTTATTAGATAGGGATTATTTTCGTTGATTAGAATAAGGGTGGGAAACCGAGGTTGGCCTAGGAGCGCGAAGAAAATAATTCGGGTGCTGTATACAGCTGTTAGGGAAGTGGCAATTAAGGTAATTAGAAGGGCTCAGGCGTTGGTATAGGACGTGTTTGCTGATTCGATGATTAGGTCTTTGGAGTAGAAGCCTGTTAGGAAAGGCATTCCCGTTAGTGCTAGACTACCCACGGTTAGGGCGGTGGTAGTGAAAGGAAGGGTATTATATAGACCTCCTATTTTTCGGATATCCTGTTCGTCTCCTAGGCTGTGGATAATGGATCCGGAGCATAGGAATAACATGGCTTTGAAGAATGCGTGGGTGCAAATGTGAAGGAATGCTAGGTGAGGTTGGTTAATGCCAATTGTTACCATTATAAGGCCTAGTTGGCTAGAGGTGGAGAAGGCTACAATTTTTTTAATGTCGTTTTGGGTTAGGGCGCAGATTGCTGTAAACAGGGTGGTGATGGCTCCTAGGCATAGTACTACGGATTGGATGGTTTTGTTGTTTTCAATTAGTGGGTAGAATCGGATGAGTAGAAAAACTCCTGCTACAACTATTGTGCTAGAGTGGAGTAGGGCGGAAACAGGAGTTGGGCCTTCTATGGCTGATGGTAGTCATGGGTGTAGGCCGAATTGGGCTGATTTTCCTGTTGCGGCGAGGACAAGTCCTGCTAGGGGTAGGTCGGTGTTGTCTAGGCTGAGTGAGAAGATTTGTTGTAGGTCTCATGTGTTGGTGTTAAAGAGGAATCAGGCCATGGCTATTAGGAAACCGACGTCCCCGATTCGGTTGTAAAGAATGGCCTGTAGGGCTGCGGTGTTAGCGTCTGCTCGTCCGTACCACCATCCGATGAGGAGGAATGATATAATGCCTACGCCTTCTCACCCAATGAACAGCTGGAAAAGATTGTTGGCGGTGACTAGGATAAGTATTGTAATGAGGAATATAAGTAGGTATTTGAAAAATCGGTCGATATAGGGATCTAGGTGTATATATCATAGGGAGAATTCCATGATTGATCATGTTACGAATAGTGCTACAGGCATGAAGATTATGGAGAAGTAGTCTAGTTTGAAGCTTATTGAGATTTTTAGGGTTTGGATAGATACTCAGTGTCAGTTTATTAGGATTACTTCCTGTCCTGATTGAATAAATATTATTGTTGGAATGAGGCTGATTATGAATGCTCAGATGATAGTTGTTTTCACATAATATGGATAGGCGTTGGTTTTGTGGAGGTTGAGGGTGGCTGTGATGATTGGGATTGTTAAAATTAGTAGGGAAATTAGGATTAGGGGGGTAAATAGGTTTATTACTTTTATTTGGAGTTGCACCAATTTTTTGGCTCCTAAGGCCAACGGATAACTACTATCCTTTAAAAGTGCAAGAAAGCCGTGCTGTTAGGCACGGGGGCATGAGTTAGCAGTTCTTGCATACTTTCTTGGTAAATAAGAACTTTCATATTCTGTTATTAGATTCACAATCTAATGTTTTAGTTTAAACTATATTTACAGTATAGGGTCCCTAGAATAATTTTGGGGTTGATTGATAAAAGGAGTAGGGGTATGAGGTGTATAGTCATTAGGGTATTTTCTCGTGTGAAAGAAGGAGTAAGGTTATTAATGTGATATGTGTGCTTGCCTCGTTGGGTTGTGATAAGTATATATAGGGAATACAGGGCTGTAATAACAATGTTAGTCCCTATAAGAATAATTGATATTGAGGATCAGGAGAATGTTGATATTACTACAAATAGTTCTCCGATCAGATTAATTGTGGGAGGGAGGGCTAGATTGGTGAGGCTTGCTAGAAGTCATCAGGCTGCCATTAGTGGTAGGATGGTTTGTAGGCCGCGGGCTAGGATTATAGTACGGCTGTGGATGCGTTCGTAGTTTGAGTTGGCTAAACAGAATAATATTGAGGATGTAAGACCATGTGCGATTATTAGGGCTGTTGCTCCTATGTAGCTTCATGGTGTTTGGATAAGGATGGCTACAATTACCAGTGCTATGTGGCTGACAGAGGAGTATGCGATGAGAGATTTTAGATCCGTTTGGCGTAAGCAGATGGAGCTAGTTATGATTATCCCTCATAGGGATAAGATTAGGAATGGGTATGCTATGAAGTCTGTGACTGGGTTTAGCAGTATTGTGATTCGTAGTATACCGTAGCCCCCTAGTTTCAGGAGGATAGCGGCTAGGACTATGGACCCGGCAATTGGTGCTTCTACGTGTGCCTTTGGTAGTCAAAGGTGTAGGCCGTAGAGTGGTATTTTTACTATAAATGCTATCATACATGCTAGTCATAAGAAGGCATTGCTTCATGAGGGGGACAGGGGTTGGAGTCAATATGTTGAAAGTAAGAAGTTTAGGGTTCCTGTAGTGTTTTGGATATAAATCAATGCTACCAGGAGGGGGAGAGACCCTGCTAGTGTGTAAAAAAGGAAGTAGAGTCCTGCGTTCAGTCGTTCTGTCTGGTTTCCCCACCGGGTAATAATGATAAGGGTGGGTAGGAGTGTAGCTTCAAAAAGGATATAAAACAAGATTAATTCAGTGGCGGTGAATGTTATGATTAGGAAGACTTGTAGAAGGATTAGTATTGTTATGAATAGTTTCTTTTGGTTTAGCGATTCGTTGGCTAGGTGGTGTTGGCTGGCGATTAATATGAGTGGTAGCAGCCAGGTGGTTAGTATGAGTAAGGGTGTTGAGAGGGAGTCGGAGAAAAATACTAAAGAGGAGTTTAGGCTGTTATCGGTAAACTGGTTTAGTATTGGTAGGCTTAGTAGGCTAATTATTAGGCTATATACCGTGGGGTTAATTCAGATTATGGTATGTTTTGATAATCATACCAAGGGGATTAGCATGGTTGTGGGGATAATAATTTTTAGCATTGTAGAAGGTTGAGGTTTTGTACATGGTCAATGCCGTAGGTGTTAGATACTATAACGAGTAGGGACAAGCCTAGGGCAGCCTCGCAAGCTGCGAAGACTAGTAGGACGATTGGCATTATGCTTGAGGTGGTGAGGTGTGTATTTAGGATTATTACTGCTACTATAACAAACATAGATAGTATTATGCCCTCTAGACATAGGAGTGAGGATATTAGGTGGGATCGGTATAGTAGTAGGCCTAGGAGGGAAATTGTGAAGGCTAGTAGGGTGTTGGTGTAGATTAGGGCCACTTGATAATTATGAGTATATTCATAATTTAATGAGTCGAAATCATTTGTTTTATTTAAACTAATTATCATTATTCGGTTCACTCTAATCCTTTTTGGGATCATTCGTAGGCTAAGCTGATAGCTAGTAAGGAGATTAGGAGCAGGGCTGTGGTGAGCATGACTTCTAGGTTGTTGGCTTGGGATGCTCATGGTAGTGGTAAGAGTAAGGCAATTTCCAGGTCAAATAGCAGGAATGTAATGGCTACTAGGAAAAATTTTATGGAAAAGGGTAAACGGGCAGATCCTATAGGATCAAATCCACATTCATAAGGGCTTGATTTTTCTGAGTATACGTTGGTTTGTGGGAGTCAGAATGCGATAGTTACGAGCAGTAGAGCTAGCAAAGTGTTTGTTAGAAGGGTTAATATAAAGTTTATTATTCTTTTTCGGAGTTTACCGAAACTGATTGATTGGAAGTCAATCGTACTGTTTAATACTAAAAGAATAGGAACCTCATCAATAGATAGATACGTATAGGAATAGTCATACGACGTCTACAAAGTGTCAGTACCAGGCAGCGGCTTCAAATCCGAAGTGGTGTTTAGATGTGAAATGAAATTTTAGTTGACGTAGAAAGCATACGACAAGGAAAGTTGAGCCAATAATGACGTGTAGGCCGTGAAATCCGGTAGCCATAAAGAATGTTGAGCCATATACTCCGTCTGCGATTGTGAAAGAGGTTTCGTGGTACTCTGAGGCTTGTAGAAGAGTGAAGTAGAGTCCTAGAAAGATAGTAATGAATAGGGCTTGTAGCATGTGGCTGCGATTTCCTTCTATTAGGCTGTGGTGGGCTCAAGTAATGGATACTCCTGAGGCCAATAGGACTGATGTGTTGAGGAGAGGGACTTCTAGGGGATTGAGAGGGTGAATGCCTGTGGGTGGTCAGCATCCTCCTAGTTCAGGAGTAGGGGCTAGGCTTGAATGATAGAAGGCCCAGAAAAATCCTGCAAAGAAGAAAACTTCTGAAACGATAAATAAGATTATTCCATATCGGAGTCCTTTTTGTACGATTGGGGTGTGGTGTCCTTGAAAGGTGCCCTCTCGGACGATATCTCGTCATCATTGGTATATGGTTAGTATATTAGCTAATAGGCCAATGGTTAATAGTAGTGAGGAATTAAAGTGGAATCATATTACTAGGCCGGATGTTAGGAGAAGGGCGGATAGGGCTCCTGTGAGAGGTCAAGGGCTTGGGTTGACTATATGATATGCGTGGGTTTGGTGGGTCATTAGGTATTGTCGTGTAGGTAGAGGCTAACCAGTAGTGTGAATACATAGGCCTGGATTAGGGCGACAGCGAATTCTAGGATTGTCAGCAGTACTAGAATGATGAATGTGATGAAGGCGGTAGCCGTACTGATGCTTAGTAGAGCTAGTGTGGCGCCTCCAATTAGGTGAATTAAAAGATGTCCGGCAGTAATGTTGGCCGTTAGCCGCACGGCCAGGGCTATGGGTTGAATAAATAGACTAATAGTTTCAATGATTACCAGTATAGGGATTAGGGGGAGAGGGGTTCCTTGTGGCAGGAAATGGGCTAGGGAAGCTTTTGTCTTGTGGCGGAAGCCTAGAATGACAGTTCCTGCTCATAGAGGGATAGCCATGCCCAGGTTTATAGATAGTTGTGTGGTTGGCGTGAAGGAATGGGGTAGAAGTCCTAGAAGGTTTGTTGAACCAATAAATAGGATAAGAGATATGAGCATTAGTGTCCAGGTTTGGCCTTTAGGGTTGTGGATGGCTATTATTTGTTTTGATGTTAAATGAATTAATCATTGTTGGATGGCGACTAGGCGGTTACTGATTAGTCGGTTTGTTGAGGGGAAGAGAATTGTGGGAAATATAATAATTAAGATAACAATGGGAAGGCCCATTATCGTTGGGGTAATGAAAGAGGCGAATAGATTTTCGTTCATTTGGTTTCTCAAGGAGTGGTATGTTTTGATGATTTGACTTCCAGGGGTTCTGGGTTTGAGTGAAAGGAGTGTTTTGAAACTTTTAGTTGTATTATGATAAATAGAGTGAGGATTATAGATAAAATAGTGATAAATCATGTAGATGTGTCTAGTTGTGGCATTTCATTAAGGAGGGGGGCTGGTCCTCAGTCTTTAACTTAAAAGGTTAACGCTAGCTTAGCTTCTTAATGACTTTATACTATTGATGATGATCATTTTTCAAAGTGTTTTAGTGGGACTATTTCAAGGACGATTGGCATGAAGCTGTGGTTTGATCCACAAATCTCTGAGCATTGGCCGTAATAGAGGCCAGGTCGAGTGGATAGGAGGGTTGTTTGGTTTAGGCGTCCTGGAATGGCATCTGTTTTTAGGCCGAGAGAGGGCACGGCTCATGAGTGCAGGACATCTTCAGATGAGATTAGCATACGGATAGTCATTTCTATAGGCAATACGACTCGATTGTCTACTTCTAGTAAGCGGAGTTCACCCGGTTTTAGATCGGATGTGGGGATTATATATGAGTCGAAGCTGAGGTCTTCGTAGTCTGTATATTCATAGCTTCAGTATCATTGATGTCCTATGGTTTTAACGGTCAGGGATGGGTTATTAATTTCATCCATCATGTACAGGATTCGTAGGGAAGGGAGGGCAATTATGATAAGGATAATAGCCGGTAGGATAGTTCAAATCGTCTCTACTTCTTGCGCGTCTATTGTGCTAGTATGGGTCAGGCTGGTCGTTAACATGAGTGAAATAATGTACAGTACTAGGGAGCTGATCAGGAAGACGATCATTAGGGTGTGGTCGTGGAAGTGTAGAAGTTCTTCTATAATGGGTGATGTGGCATCTTGGAAGCCTAGTTGGAAGGGATACGCCATGAAGATATATAGGGGTTTAACCTATAATTTAACTTTGACAAAGTTATGTAAATTTTACTAATATCTCTCTGGTGGAGAAAGACATAATGGATATGATGTTGGCTTGAAACCAATATGAGGGGGTTCGATTCCTTCCTTTCTTATTTTGGGTTTACGTAGGTAGGTTCCTCGAATGTGTGGTAGGGTGGAGGACATCCGTGCATTCATTCGAGGTTAGTTGTTGTAAGTTCAACTGTTGATACTTCTCGTTTTGATGCGAAGGCCTCTCATACTATGAATACTATTAGGATAACTGCTGTGAGAGAGATAAAAGATCCTATAGAGGATACTGTGTTTCATGTTGTGTAGGCGTCAGGGTAATCGGAGTATCGTCGAGGCATTCCAGACAAGCCTAGGAAGTGTTGAGGGAAGAAAGTCATGTTTACTCCTACAAATATAATAAGGAAGTGGATTTTTGCTCAGGTTGAGTCTAGTGTATAGCCCGTAAATAGTGGGAATCAATGGACGAAGCCGCCTATAATGGCAAATACGGCTCCTATAGATAGGACGTAGTGGAAGTGGGCTACGACATAGTATGTGTCGTGAAGTACGATGTCCAGTGATGAGTTAGCTAATACAATTCCGGTCAGGCCTCCTACAGTGAATAGGAAAATAAAGCCTAGGGCTCATAGTATAGCTGGTGATCACTTAATGTTTCCTCCGTGCAGGGTTGCTAGTCAGCTAAAGACTTTTACTCCGGTGGGAATAGCAATGATCATGGTAGCTGAGGTAAAGTAGGCTCGTGTGTCAACGTCTAGGCCGACTGTGAATATGTGATGGGCTCATACGATGAAGCCAAGGAAGCCGATTGACATTATAGCTCAAACCATGCCCATGTAGCCGAAAGGTTCTTTTTTGCCTGAATAATAAGTGACAATGTGGGAGATAATCCCAAATCCAGGTAGAATAAGGATGTACACTTCGGGGTGACCGAAGAATCAGAACAGGTGTTGGTATAGAATAGGGTCTCCCCCTCCTGCGGGGTCAAAGAAAGTAGTGTTAAGATTACGGTCGGTTAGTAGTATTGTAATTCCAGCGGCTAGAACGGGGAGGGATAGGAGAAGAAGCACAGCCGTAATTAGGACGGATCACACGAAGAGTGGTGTCTGATATTGGGAAAGGGCAGGGGGTTTTATGTTAATAATTGTAGTAATGAAATTAATTGCCCCTAGAATAGAGGACACACCTGCTAGGTGAAGGGAGAAGATGGCCAGATCTACGGAAGCTCCTGCATGGGCGAGATTTCCTGCTAGGGGAGGATAAACGGTTCATCCAGTTCCGGCTCCTGCTTCAACTATAGAAGAGGCTAGTAGGAGTAAGAATGAAGGGGGTAAGAGTCAAAAGCTCATATTATTCATACGTGGGAATGCTATGTCTGGCGCACCAATTATCAGAGGGACTAGTCAGTTACCAAAACCTCCAATTATGATTGGCATTACTATGAAGAAAATTATTACGAATGCATGGGCGGTGACGATTACATTATAAATTTGGTCGTCTCCTAAGAGAGCACCGGGTTGGCCTAATTCAGCTCGAATGAGCAGGCTTAGAGCGGTGCCTACTATTCCTGCTCAGGCACCAAATAGTAAGTAGAGGGTGCCGATGTCTTTGTGATTTGTTGAGAAGAGTCAGCGGTTAATGAACATAGGTAAAATGGCCGAGTAGGCATTAGGCTGTAAATCTAAGCACAGGGGTTTGAGTCCCCTTTTTACCAAGCCCTGTAGTGTATACTACACGTTGAATTGCAAATTCAAAGAAGCAGCTTCAATCCTGCCGGGGCTTCTCCCGCCTTTTTTCCCCTACGCGGCGGGAGAAGTAGATTGAAGCCAGTTGATTAGGGTATTTAGCTGTTAACTAAAATTTCGTGGGTTGGAAGCCCACCAGTCTAGAAGGGCTTAGCTTAATTAAAGTGATTGATTTGCATTCAGTTGATGTAAGATAAAGTCTTGCAGTCCTTATTGGCAGGAATTAAATGTACACTCATTTGCTTAGAGCTTTGAAGGCTCTTGGTCTAAATTAACCTAAATTCCTAGTTTAGTGTTGATAGTATTGGGGCTAGAGGGAGTGTTAAGGTAGATAAAATGATTATTGGGGAGAGGTAGGTTGTTCATTTTGTGCTTTCGAATTGTCACTTGATTTTTATATTGTTAGTAGATGGGAATATTGTTAGGGAAGTGGTGTATGTTAGCCGTATGTAGAAGAATAGGTTGAGGAGGGCAGTAATGGCTATTAAGGTTGGGAGGATGATGATGTCATTTTTTGTTAGTTCTTGAATAATTATTCATTTAGGCAGGAATCCTGTTAGTGGGGGTAGGCCTCCTAGTGATAATATGATTGCTAGGATGGATGCTGTTAATAGGGGCATTTTGTTTCATAAGTGAGATAGGGACAGTGTGGTAGTTGATGAGTTGGTTATGAATAGCATAAAGGTTGTAGCTGTTATTAAAATATATAGGATCAGGTTTAGAAGTGCTATGGTGGGGTTATAGATTATAATAGCTGTTATTCAGCCTATGTGGGCAATTGAGGAGTATGCTAGGATTTTTCGTAGTTGGGTTTGGTTTAGTCCCCCTCATCCTCCGATTAGGATGGATAGGATGGACATCGTGAGTAGGATATCTAGGTTAATTGAGTGCGAGATTTGGTAAAGGATTGAAAGGGGGGCTAGTTTTTGTCATGTGAGGAGGATGAGGCCTGATGATAGGGGGATGCCTTGTGTCACTTCAGGAACTCAGAAGTGGAAAGGTGATAGGCCTAGTTTTATGGTGAGGGCTAAGGTTATAATGGTTGAAGCTGTTGGGCTTAGGATATTTGTGACGGTTCATTGGCCGGAGTGAAGTAGGTTGATGATAATGGCTAGTATAAGTAGTATGGATGCGGTTGCTTGTGTGAGGAAATATTTGGTGGAGGCTTCTGTTGACCGTGGGTTAGACCGTTTCATTATTATTGGGATGATAGCTAGTATATTTATTTCGAAGCCAATTCAGACAAGTAATCAGTGCGAGCTTGTTATTACGATGAGGGTTCCTAGGATGATGGTAGATGAGATTGTGGCAAAGATAAGGGGGTTTATTAGTACGGGAAGGATGTGAACCAACATTTTCGGGGTATGGGCCCGATAGCTTACTTAGCTGACCTTACTGTAGAATGTGGTGTAATTTGGTAGCACGGAGATTTTTGAAGTCTTAGGAGCAGGTTCGATTCCTGTAGTTCTAGAAATAAGAGGGCTTTGACCTCTATAATTTACTCTATCAAAGTAACTCTTTTATCAGACATATTTCTTATATTTGTGGGGGAATGCCGGCCGTGATTACGGGCATTGCTACATGTCATATACACAGGGCTAGAGTTAAGGGTAGGAAATTTTTTCATAGGAGGTGTATGAGTTGGTCGTATCGAAAGCGTGGGTATGATGCTCGTACTCATAGAAATGAAACGGTAAGGAGTAGGGATTTGAGTACAAAGTTGGCGGTGTATAGTTCTGGTATGAGTGGGTTATGGAATGCTCCTAGGAAAAGGGTAGTTGTGAAGATATTTATTATGATAATATTGGCGTATTCTGCTAGGAAAAACAGGGCGAACGGGCCTCCGGCATACTCTACATTAAATCCAGAGACGAGTTCGGACTCCCCTTCGGTCAGGTCGAACGGGGCTCGGTTGGTTTCTGCTAGAGTAGAGATAAATCATATTATGGCTAGTGGTCATGATGGAAAAATAAGTCATACATGTTCTTGTGTGGTGATCAGGGTTGAGAGTGAAAAGGATCCGCTTAGTAGTAGCACGGATAGTAGGATGATTGCGAGGGTTACTTCGTAAGAGATGGTTTGTGCTACTGCCCGTAGAGCTCCGATTAGGGCATATTTGGAGTTTGAGGCTCAGCCTGATCATAGGATGGAGTATACGGCTAGGCTTGATATGGCCAGTATAAACAGGACTCCTAGATTGAGGTTAATTAGTGGATGTGGTATTGGCAGGGGGGTTCATATTGTTAGGGCTAGGGTTAGGGCTAGAACTGGTGCGATAATAAATATGGAGATTGATGATGTTAGGGGGCGTAGGGGTTCTTTGGTGAATAGTTTTACAGCGTCGGCAATTGGCTGGAGAAGTCCGTAGGGGCCTACAACGTTTGGTCCCTTGCGGAGTTGTATGTAGCCCAGTACTTTTCGTTCGATTAGGGTTAGGAATGCTACGGCTAGAAGGATGGGGACGATTAGTAGTAGGAGATTAATTATGAACATGTTGTTAGAGAGAGGAATTGAACCTCTGGCTATAAAAGTTTAAGTTTTATGCAATTACCGGGCTCTGCCACTCTAACGGGCCCTGTTTCTTGGGCAGTATTATTTGTAGGTACTAGATTAAGATTAAATCATCTATTAACTTGAAGGCGCTTTGGTGGAGTAGGCCTTGCTTCTCTTGTCCTTTCGTACTGGGAGGAGCCTAGAATAGATAGAAACCGACCTGGATTACTCCGGTCTGAACTCAGATCACGTAGGACTTTAATCGTTGAACAAACGAACCGTTAATAGCTGTTGCACCATTGGGATGTCCTGATCCAACATCGAGGTCGTAAACCCTAATTGTCGATATGAACTCTTAAATAGGATTGCGCTGTTATCCCTAGGGTAACTTGTTCCGTTGATCAAATTTTTGGATCAATAAGTGATGTTATGTTTTGACTGGTTAGTCTAGACTTTAATCACTCGGAGGTTTTTTTGTGCTCCGAGGTCACCCCAACCTAAATTGTTGGCCCATATAAAGGGGAGTTGGACCCTGGGCGGGTAGTAATATGTCTTTATTGGGTCAGTTAATTAAAGCTCCATAGGGTCTTCTCGTCTTGTTTAAGCATTCCCGCCTCTTCACGGGAAGGTCAATTTCACTGATTGGAAGTAAGAGACAGTAAAACCCTCGTGTGGCCATTCATACAAGTCCCTATTTAGGGAACAAGTGATTATGCTACCTTTGCACGGTCAGGATACCGCGGCCGTTGAACGGATGTCACTGGGCAGGCAGTGCCTCTAATACTTAGAATGCTAGAGGTGATGTTTTTGGTAAACAGGCGGGGTTTGTGTTTGCCGAGTTCCTTTTACTTCTTTTAATCTTTCCTTATTGCACTCCTGTGTTGGATTAACAACTTGTTTTGGGGGTACGGTCTTGGCTTTGGGCTGTGCGTATGTTTGTTGTTAACTATCAGTGGGGCATCCGTTCTGATATAAACTTGTGCTAGGAGAACTAGTTCTTGTTACTCATATTAACAGTGTTGCTTCTATTAAATAATAGAATAGTCCAGTTGTGTACATTAGGAGTTGGCTCATTATTTTGGGAATTAAGGTTGTGGGTTTGTTGAGCTTTAACGCTTTCTTAATTGGTGGCTGCTTTTAGGCCAACTATGGTGTTGGTCGTGGCTTACTCTCTAATAAAGGTTGTACCCTGTGTCTAGCGGGCTGTACCCCTCTAGACTAGTTTTTAAACTTACATTGGAATTGTTGGTTTTTTCAGGTAAGATTTAAATTTGAACTAATATTCTATTCTGGACAACCAGCTATCACCAGGCTCGGTAGGCTTTTCACCTCTAACTACAAATCTTCCCACTATTTTGCCACATAGACGGGTTTGCTCTGTGAAGCTGTTTGTAGGTAGCTCGTCTGGTTTCGGGATAATTAACTTAAGGTCTCTTTGCTAATTTGTTCTAGTTAAATCATTATGCAAAAGGTAAAAGGGGTAAGCTTTGCTGTTTTGTACTTTTGGTTATCTTTCATCATTCCCTTACGGTACTTTCTCTATAGCGCCAAGTGAGCTTTCTATCGCCTATACTTTCACGGAGGTAAATGTTTTGATTTAGTTAATTGTATGTATTGAGTTGGGTTGTGGTTGGGCTAGTACTTGTTCAAAGTGTTCATTATGTGTGAAGTCTCCTGGGTGTAAGCCAGGTGCTTTGGCTTAAGCTACACTTTGATATATCCAAGCGCACTTTCCAGTACGGCTTACCTTGTTACGACTTATCTCCTCTCATACTATGGGTACGTGATAATAGGTTTGGGTATTACCTCTATATTTGAGGAGGGTGACGGGCGGTGTGTGCGTGCTTCATGGCCTAATTCAATCAAGCTCTTTGTTCTTGGTTTACTACTAAATCCACCTTCCGCTCCCTGTTGCATGGGAGCTTTCGTATATGATTTTAAGTGTTCTTTGAGAAGAAAATGTAGCCCATCTCTTCCCAGCTCATAGGCTACACCTTGACCTAACGTTTTTATGTCTTATGTTTGTGCTTACTACAGTTCCTTTTTAGGGTTTGCTGAGGATGGCGGTATATAGGCTGAATTGGCAAGAGCTGGTGAGGTCTATCGGGGTTTATCGATTATAGGACAGGCTCCTCTAGAGGGGTATAAAGCACCGCCAAGTCCTTTGAGTTTTAAGCTATTGCTAGTAGTACTCTGGCGAATAATATTGTTGTGTTAATTGTTTAGGTTTAGGGCTAAGCATAGTGGGGTATCTAATCCCAGTTTGGGTCTTAGCTATCGTGTATTCAGAACTTGTAAAGTCACTTTCGTGGTCTATTTTTATTTTAGCTATGGCTTTTTACAGCTTAGCTAGAATTTAACTTTATTTTTTTTTATTCTTAAACACGCTTTACGCCGTGTTTCTGTTGATTTGGGTTAATCGTGTGACCGCGGTGGCTGGCACGAAATTTACCAACCCTAAGGAGTAGGTATAACTTAGTCGAACTTTCGTTCATGGCTTAATTTTTATCACTGCTGTTTCCCGTGGGGGCGTGGTTAAGCAAGGCGTCATGAGCTACTTTATAGTGCGCTTGATGCCCGCTCCTTTTAATCAGATATGATTTAGAGGGCATTCTCACTGGAGTGCGGATACTTGCATGTGTAGTTTTACCTAGAACCAACAGAAAGGCCAGGACCAAGCCTATGTGTTTATGGAGTACTAATACTCATCTAGGCATTTTCAGTGCCTTGCTTTGGTTGGTTAAGCTACATTAAC